TTAATCAACGATCCAATTATATGAATAATTGGAACGGTTGCATCGACTTTCTTCATAGAATTATCTATTATAAATGAATTTTCTAACATTTGACTCCGTACCACCAAAGGATTTATTCGCACACTGGAAAGATAGCCCAGAAAGTTGATAGAGTACTTGTCTAAGTAGTTTATATGAACCCTTCCTGGTTGAGACCACACGTTAAAATGCCATTGCCATAAATTGACAAGGTAATATTTCCATTTAGTCATCAGAAGAGGCCTATCTTTTGATGCTAGATAGGATTTTCCTTGATATCTAACATAATGCATGAAAGGATCCTTGAACAACCATAAAATGTCCTGAAAATCATTAGCAAAGACTTCAACAAGATGAAGAGGTTCTACTTTTCGATAGAAAAATATTCGCTCAATAAAGACTCCAAAGGATATTGATCGTAAATGATAAGATTGGTTACAGAGAAAAAAAAAGATGGATTCATATTCATATACATGAGAATTATATAGAAACAATAATAATCTTGGATTACTTTTTGAAAAAAAGGAACTAGAGTTCTTTGGATTTGGAGTATTGCAATTAAAATACTCGTGGAGAAAGAACCGTAATAAATGTAAAGAAGAGGCGTCTTTTACCCAGTAGCGAAGGGGTTGAACCAGGATTTCGGGGCAAATGGGGTAGGGTATTAGTACCTCTAACACATAATTTAAATGTAAGAATTTGTCCTCAAAAAAAGGAAATATTGAATGAATTGATTGGAAATTTTGAGATTTTTCTATTTCTTTCCCTTCTAAAAAAGCTACTAATCGTAGGGAAAATGGAATTTCCACAATGACTGCAAAGCCCTCTGATATCATTTGATAATACAAATTATTGTTGTGCCCCAACAATTGATTTTGTTTAGAATCATTAGCAGAAATACTCAAATTAATCTGTTGATAGATTCGAGTAATTAACCGTTTCACATTTAGTGAACTAAATTTATTGTAATAACCCCCATTTTCCAATGAGATCATCGATCTATTTAAACCATGATCATGAGCAAGTGCATAAATATACTCTCGAAAAAGAAGTGGGTATAGGAAGTCTTGTTGTTGAGATCTATTTAGATCTAAATATACTTGAAATTCTTCCATTTGAAATTTGGTTGAAACCAAAGAAAAAGAAAGGTAAGGGATTTATTGGGTGATCAAATGATACATAGTGCGATACAGTAAAAACAAAATATCGTAGTACAAAAAAAGTAGATACCTTGAAAACGGGTCGACTCATCACCGGATTCTCTATCATCTTATTTTCCCGTTAACGTTAATTTAATTGGTTTATTTTTATTATAGTAATTATATTTTTAATATAGTAATTATATATATAGTAATAATATATATAGTAATAATATAAGTTAAGTATAAAAAGGTGTTTAGAAATCCTTTATTTTTTTCAATCCAACCGCTCTTTTGATTTTGGAAAAAAAACTATCTTTATCAATATACTGCTTCTTCTACACATTCATCTCCAACCCATAATAGGGACTAACTAATACTTAGGACTAATTAAATAAATAGAAAATCCACTCATGGTAAAATCTTTCCCCGCGTTAGGAAATAATATCTTTTTAACGTTTAATTAGGCCGGGTAATCATTCAAATTAAGAACAGAAGCTCGTTACTTTTTCTTTCCCTATAAGTACAATTGGAACCGTAGGGCTCTATCCATTTAGTCAATCGACCCAACTTTGAATTTTAATTCTTTTTTTTTGTCTTTTGTTCCGCGACAAGAATTACAACTTGGTTTTGTATCGATTGAATAAGAATAAACTATTCTCAAAATTCTCCATTGATACGACATGCTGTTTTTTCCATTCATTCCTTTCAGGATCAGTCGTGGTCTTACAAACTCGCCCGAAGATTTGGACGAATCCTTTGCTTCATAGAAATGTGTAAAAGATGCTAGCCGTACTTAAAAGCCGAGTACTCTACCGTTGAGTTAGCAACCCAAATAATTCGAATGGGTAAATACAATCGGAATAAAAAGAAATAAAAGAGATTGAATTTCACAATGGAATCAAAATATTAAACTAGCAAGAAATCTAATAAAAAAATTGATAATTTATTTTGAACATAAAAAGAAAAACACAAACCTATGGGATGGAGATAAAAAAATCCATTTATCCACGATCTAATTATATTTGTTCGATACACTGTTGTCAATATGACGGTGAATGTTGAATATGAAGGTTGAGAAAATAATAAAAAAAAGCATACAACAGTAAAAACAAAAAAAAAAAAGTTAATTAGATTTATTTAATATTTAATAAATTATATATTAAATAAATCTAATTAGATAAAAAAAAAAAAAAGGAAGAAATCTGAAATCTTGGGTTTATTCAATCAACGAATATTAAGTAAAATAAAGAAACTTAATCCCTTGTTTTGTTATTTGTTAATAGATTTCCAACGGAAAACCGCCGAATTACAAGGAATGTAAATGTAAAGTTTTTATAGTCCCAGTCCCAGATCAAATTAGTTCATTGTATGCCCTTTATCCTTTATCGTTTTTATATCCATCTTATATCAATCAAATTATACCAAGAGAGTCTATTTTTTCCTTAGACTTATAGAACATAATATTCTATGATAGGAATTTGAAATCGATAGGAATTGGAAATCGGAATAATAACTAGGTAGGAATAGAATTTCATTTGATTAAGACTAAGGTTCTGTAAAAACCCCAGCCCTTCTTGAAATATCATGAACGGTTCCTGTAGGTTGAGCGCCCTTGTCAAGTAAATTTAGAATAGCTGGAACATCTAACTGAACCCGATCATGTATCGGATCATAAAAACCCACTGTCCGAAGATCTCTTCCTTCTCTTCGGGATCGAACATCAATTGCAACGATTTGATAAACAGCTCATTGGGATAGATATAGATGAGCAATACCCCCCCTAGAAACGTATAAGAAGTTTTCTCTTCATACGGCTCGAGAAAGAATGATTAGAAGTTATGTCTATGGAAAGACTTATAATGTCAAAAAGATCTATATCTATAAAGTAATCAAATCAATTAGAGATTTTAGTCCTTTTTTTTTCATTTTTGAAAAAGAAAAAGCATTTGTACTCTCATAACTCAAGTTGGATAACTTTAAAATAGCCGAAAAGAAAATCCTTAGGCATTTCATTTTTTGAGTGGTCTCGAACCCCCCTTTTTGTTTGTCTCGTTTCGAATCAAATTTTTGATCCTTCATTCTGATCTAATTGTTGAGACAATTGAAAACGGTATTTCCTTGTTCCAAAATCCTTTATCTTTGCCCTGAATCATTGGGTTTAGACATTACTTCGGTGATCGTTAATGGTTTGTTAGTTTTTCAAAAAATGGCAGCAACACACCCTTTTTTGAGTTCTTTCTATCAAAGAATCATATGAATAAGTGATTCCTACATGATACACTTTTGATCGAAAGAGTTTTCCCAATTCCAACTAATTTTCCTTTTTCTTTTGGATTTCAAAATTGCTCGAATCAGATCCTTTCAATTTCGATATCAAAAATATACTTACGAAGTTTTTTCCAACTTATTGATTGGTATTAACCCTAGATCCTTGCCCCTGAGAAATGAATAAATACTTTCTCTTTCTACTCGAGCTCCATCATGTACTAGAATCCCATTACACTCCAACAAAAAATGAGGATTCTAATAGAACAGAACAAAGGATGTCGAGACAAGAGCCCATTCATATAAAATAGAAAAGGGTGGATGTCAAAAAAATCCACAGCGGATCATGTCCTGCAAGTCGCACGTTGCTTTCTACCACATCGTTTCAAACGAAGTTTTACCATAAGCATTTCTCTAGTTTTGAACCGGTATGTAATTGATTCAATTATGGAATCATGAATAGTCATTTTTTTTGTCGCTACACAGTTTTTTTTCCTTCTATTCTATATGAAGATGAAGGGAATAGTTATTTTATGAAGAAGAATCCTCAATAAGAATTCAAATTAACCCTCTGTTTTATTGTTTATTGTATGAATGAATGCAAGATTTATATTTTATATTTATTTAATAAATATAAAATATAATAAATATAAAATAAATATAAAAAAAAAAGACAACTAAAAAATAAGTCAAGTTCTAAGTTATTTTTGAATCCCCCTTTGAGATGATTTGATCGAATCAATTAAACAATTTTAAACTTCTTCCAGTACCAAGGACCGATAAAAACCATTAAACCACTTTAATTGTTTAATTGAAAAAAAAAAAGAAATTTCCTACTTCGACATCATCATTTGAATAAAGTTTTACTAAGGATTTTATTTTTTATTTAAGCAGCATAAGAGAGATAAATCCATATTCGGATTGAACAGAATCGGAACCATCAATGATTTAAAGATCGAAAAGCAAATTTTTTTTTTTTTTTGTAGATTGGATACAAAAAAAATGAAAGAAAAAATTTTGGTTGTTATTCTTTCATCCTGAAAGATTAAATCAAAATTACAAAAAAATGGGCGATTTACGTATCTATAATCTATCAGATTAGACTGAACAATTTTCATTGGAAATAATTATATGTTGTATGTTAAATATTTAACAGTAAGGTAAGGGCTCACAAATCTTTTTCAAAAAAAAGGAAAGAATGTTATCACGGAAATAGAAAGATAGCAATCCATTTAGATAAACATTTCTTCAAATTATGCGCAGTTTCTTTGGCTTGGGCTTGAGATTCCATAATCTTTCCCCAAAATAAATGAAAATATAGAACCCTTTTTGAAAAATTAAACACAAGAAGTAAGAAGTACATTTTATCAAAAATAAAACTCTTAAGAAGGTTACTCAAATAAGGTAATTTGAATTATGTCCGCTCTGGGACGGAAGGATTCGAACCTCCGAATACCGGGACCAAAACCCGTTGCCTTACCACTTGGCCACGCCCCATTTCAATTTCTATTCGGTACTAATAAACACTAATATTGGTATTGGTTGTTCGTCAATTTCAGTCCAAATCCCTAAAACTCGACGAATAGGGGTTTAGTGTTAGGATTTTGACACGTGTAGATATAAAATGAAACTCAATTTATTGATCATTACATATAATTCAATTAAAATATTGTATGAAAGTATGATTTCTTCTATTCTCTCAAGAGAATAGAAGGATTTTTGTTTTGATTGGTTCAGTTTAAAGAAGTACTTTTTTTTTGTCTACCTTACTTTCTTTTCTTTATTTTTATCTTATATCAATAATATATTACTAACTCAATCAAAATACAATTATCTCCAAGAACAAAATGTTTGTTATGCTTAATATCTTTAGTTTGATATATATCTGTCTTAATTATGCCCCTTATTCGAGTATTTTTTTAGTCGCCAAATTGCCCGAGGCCTATGCTTTTTTGAATCCAATTGTAGATGTTATGCCAGTAATACCTCTTCTATTTTTTCTCTTAGCCTTTGTGTGGCAAGCTGCTGTAAGTTTTCGATGAGATCTTTAATACTGTTCTAGAAAAATTCATTAGTTATTCGAGTTCGAGAAAAAAAATTCTAACAATTGATAAGATCAGATGAGTCTTAAAATAAAAATATGAACGAGCCTTCAATTCAAACAGTGAAATTCTTGGGGAGCCACACTCTTGTTTTGTCCCTCCATTTACCGATTCTGATCTGATCTTTTTTTCGCTGAAAAACGGTATTAGAGCCCACCACAATATCGAAGTCTAATTGTGCGAATTTTCGAAAACTCTTTTCTATTTTTTTCTATTTATAGAAATTATAAAAAGAACTTTATTTCTTGGTGTCAAAATCAGATATCTTTTATATAGTATAAAGATAGAGAATCTATTCTCTTTTTCCTTTTCCCCCCAAAAAAATGATTTGGAGATTGTCTAATGCTTACTCTCAAACTCTTTGTTTACACCGTAGTGATATTCTTTGTTTCTCTCTTCATCTTCGGATTCCTATCTAATGATCCAGGACGTAATCCCGGACGTGAAGAATAAAAAAAGTGTTCGCTAACGCTAAAGTCGAATTTGAAAAATACCAAGCCATAACCGAAAACGGAAAGAGAGGGATTCGAACCCTCGGTACGAATAACTCGTACACCGGATTAGCAATCCGACGCTTTAATCCACTCAGCCATCTCTCCTAATTGAAAAAAAAAATTACTATGTTACATTACACAAAACATTACACAAAAAATAATACTTGAAAAAAGCTTACTTTATTTATTATATCCTTATCTATATTATATATTATTTTACTTTCTATAAAATAGACTATATTATAGAAATAAATTAGAAATAAATCTAAATACTAAATAAATAAATAAATCTAAATAAAGGAATTATATATATCCGAGAAATATAGCTTATAGAATTTATTTCTATATTGTCTTTTGTATTCCATTATAGAAATGTATAGAAATAGATACAACTTTTATCAGCAATTCTATTTCTATAATTTTTCTATAATTTATAGAAAATTAAATAAAAAATATCTCTTTAAACTTGTAGGGCCTATTTTGATTTCCACTTCTGCGGCCTGGCCTGGTCAGTACCCAGCCGGGCCTTTTTTTTTTGTTTCAAAGCAAAGAAAGAAAAAAATAATGGAAATAAACTGGAAATGAAAAAAGTAAAAAAAAGAACTATGAATTTTTTCACAATGCATTTTTATGTTATGACTAAAGTTGTTTTGTCGAACCGTATCCGTCAAAATTCCTCCAACAACATAAAAGAACTTGTTTATTTAAATTTAGTTACTTTTTTTTTTTCAAAATAAGTCCTATTTTCTTAATTTCATTAGAACTCCTGACAAAGACGTCAACGTTCTAATCTCTCATTTTCATTTCATAATTATTTTGAATTTCTGCCCTATCTTGAGTACATCCGATTCTCATGTTCGACAAAAGCCCCTTTTTTATACAATAATGGCATTGTAGCGGGTATAGTTTAGTGGTAAAAGTGTGATTCGTTCGATTAACCCCTTAATAGTTAAGGGGTCCTTCAGATTAATTCATATTCCAATCAAAAACTTTATTTCTTAAAAGGATTAAATTTGAATCCTTTCCCTCTAAATGAAAGATTCGAGGAATAATATCCATTCTCGCGATTTGTATCCAAGGGTCAATTCAAAATTGAAAATTTGGATTATGAAATTACGAAACAGAATTTTTATTGAATTGGATCAATACTTCCAAGTTTTTAAGTATAAGGAAAGGATCCATGGATAAAGATAGAAAAGTCTATTTCGAATCGTAACTAAATCTTCAATTTTGGTTTTGTATAGGGTAGATTGAAGCAAAATAGCTATTAAACGATAACTTTAGTTTACTAGAGCCATCGACGTATTCAGATTCTATTGTCTTTTTTATTTTTAGCTCGGGAGAAACAAAAGACTTTTCCTAAGGATTTTCTCAAATAGAAATAGAGAACGAAGTAACTAGAAAGATTGATATTGTTATAATCCCATTCTTCTAGAAGGATCATCTAGAAAGCGACTTGTTTTGAATACATTCAGACAA